AACTTTTTGTATATATATTCGAACCACAGTGGGTCATATTTCTTTTTATCGAGAAATCGAGGAAGCTATACAAGGTTTTTCTCAAGCCTGTTCATATGATACCTAATAATATAAAAAAAAGTAATTCTAGGATACCCTTGTGAATTAGGACCTCTCCGATTCAACTCGGACCATAGTTCCTGACCTAAAATTCTACGCAAATCAAGATCGAGAAAAGGAAGCAATCATTTACTCAAACTCATTGTCGAATCCCATTCAGCAGAATATGGAGGTACTTATGGCGGAACGGGCCAATCTGGTATTTCACAATAAAGTGGTAGATGGAGCTGCTATTAAACGACTTATTAGCCGATTAATAGATCACTTCGGGATGGCATATACATCACACATCCTAGATCAAGTAAAGACTCTGGGTTTCCAGCAAGCCACTGCTACATCCATTTCATTAGGAATTGATGATCTTTTACCGATACCTTCTAAGGGTTGGCTTGTCCAAGACGCTGAACAACAAAGTTTGATTTTGGAAAAACACCATCATTATGGGAATGTACATGCGGTAGAAAAATTACGCCAATCTATTGAGATATGGTATGCTACAAGTGAATATTTGCGACAAGAAATGAATCCTAATTTTAGGATGACGGACCCTTTCAATCCAGTTCATATGATGTCTTTTTCTGGAGCTAGGGGAAATGCATCTCAAGTACATCAATTAGTAGGTATGAGAGGATTAATGTCGGATCCCCAAGGACAAATGATTGATTTACCTATTCAAAGTAATTTACGCGAAGGACTGTCTTTAACAGAATATATTATTTCTTGCTATGGAGCCCGTAAAGGAGTTGTAGATACTGCGGTACGCACATCAGATGCTGGATATCTTACGCGTCGACTTGTTGAAGTAGTTCAACATATTGTTGTACGTAGAACAGATTGTGGCACTATCCGAGGGATTTATGTGAGTCCTCAAAATAAAAATCGGACGATGTCAGAAAGAATTTTTATCCAAACATTAATTGGTCGTGTCTTAGCCGACGATATATATATAGGTTCCCGCTGTATCGCCTTTCGAAATCAAGATCTTGGGATTGGACTTGTCAATCGATTCATAACCTTTGGAACACAATCAATATCTATTCGAACTCCCTTTACTTGTCGGAGTACATCTTGGATCTGTCGATTATGTTATGGTCGTAGTCCCACTCATGGTGACCTAGTTGAATTGGGGGAAGCGGTAGGTATTATTGCGGGTCAATCTATTGGCGAACCGGGGACTCAACTAACATTAAGAACTTTTCATACCGGCGGGGTATTTACAGGAGGTACTGCCGAACATGTACGAGCCCCTTATAATGGAAAAATCAAATTCAACCAGGATTTGGTTCATCCTACACGTACACGTCATGGACATCCTGCCTTTCTATGTTATATAGACTTGTCTGTAATTATTGAGAGAGAAGATATTATACATAGCGTCACTATTCCACCAAAAAGTTTTCTTTTAGTTCAAAACGATCAATATGTGGAATCAGAACAAGTGATTGCTGAGATTCGCGAGGGAACATACACTTTTCATTTTAAAGAGAGGGTTAGAAAATATATTTATTCTGACTCAGAGGGCGAAATGCACTGGAGTACTGATGTGTCCCATACAACCGAATTTACATATAGTAATGTACATCTCTTACCAAAAACAAGTCATTTATGGATATTATCAGGAGGTTCATGTGGATCTAGTCTAATTCTTTTTTCGATCCACAAAGATCAAGATCAAATGAACATACCCTTTCTTTCCGTCGAAAGAAAATATATTTCTAGCCTCTCAGTGAATAATGATCAAGTGAGCCAAAAATTTTTTCGTTCGGATTTTTATGATAAAAAAAAATCTGGGATTCCCGATTATTCAGACTTCAATGGAATCGTAGGTACTAGTCATTCTAATTTCATATATTCTGCTATTTTTCATGAGAACTCGGATTTATTAGCAAAAAGGCGAAGAAATAGATTTCTCATTACATTCCAATCGATTCAAGAGCAAGAGAAAGAATTCATACCGCATTCAGGTATCTCGATTGAAATACCCATAAATGGTATTTTCTGTAGAAATTGTATTTTTGCTTTTTTTGATGATCCTAGATACAGAAGAAAGAGTTCCGGAATTCTTAAATATGGGACTCTAAAGGCGGACTCAATCATCCAAAAAGAGGATATGATTGAGTATCGAGGAGTACAAAAATTTAAGACAAAATACGAAATGAAAGTAGATCGCTTTTTTTTCATTCCCGAGGAAGTGCATATTTTACCCGAATCCGCCGCCATACTGGTACAGAACTATAGTATCATTGGAGTCGATACACGAATCACTTTAAATATAAGAAGCCAAGTTGGCGGGTTGATCCGAGTGGAGAGAAAAAAAAAAAGGATCGAACTCAAAATATTTTCGGGGGATATCCATTTTCCGGACAAGACAGATAAGATATCCCGACACAGTGGCATCTTG